GAATAGTCAGGAGCTAAGACCATTCCAATGCTCCCTTCCGCCATGCATAAACTAAACCAACAATTAAGATAAGCACGAAAATTAAAGCTTCTATAAATACAGATACGCCCAATACATCAAAACTCATTGCCCATGGATAAAGAAAAACCGTTTCAACATCAAAAACAACAAAAACTAGAGCAAACATATAATAACGAATTCTAAATTGTAACCAAGCGTTGCCCATTGGTTCTATACCCGATTCATAACTAGAAAGTTTCTCCGGCCCTTTCCTAATCGGGGCTAAAATCCCAGAAATTAAAAATGCCAAAATAGGAATAAAACTTGATATTATTAGAAATGCCCAAAAAATATCATATTCGTAAAGCAAAAACATAGACGCACTCCTATGAACGTGGAAAGTATATCGGATTGGTTGATTCGAATTGAAGTTCTAAAGTCATTGATAACTAGTTAGTCAAAACAACAATTTATTTTGACCAAACCATCTAGTTTCCTTTGATTATTGCAGGGCATATCTCATTTCAAGATTTATCGACTGACTTGATCGGGATCCTATTTCCAGTCTACTTAATTTTTTTAGTTCAATTTTCTTTAATTGCTTTAGTTAGTATAACTCTAGATGTTATACTTAGACAAATTTTCTTGTTTTTGCCTAGGATTCTTCCTAAAGCCTAAAGAAAGCAAATAGAATTCTTATTTTGTGTTTAAAATTTTTGAATTTATTATTCTTTTGATATTCTTTTGATTATTTGAATTTTCTTTATAAAAATGCGAGTTCGGAATTTGGATTTTTTAGGAATAGAGTCGAAAGTTTTTTCTTAGTAATTTAGAATAGAACAAGTATTCAAATGTAAGAGAATGGGTAGGTATCTGGGGATTTCGAATATCTTAGTGTTGGTATATTCCGTTTATCAGATCTGGATGGGGTGGGGTTTTCTCTTGATTGAATACAGAAAAAGAAGACCACCCCCCCTTGTTTTGGTGTGCTTCGCCGGGTCTTGGTAAGGTATACCAAAGAAAAGGAGTATCGCTAGCTTAACCCCTTGATTGTGGGCAGAAAAATGCATATGGAATTTCCCTTCGACAATTAATGACGAAGGGTTGGTTTGTTTGGAAAAAGATCGATTCGATTCCTTGAAATATGATATGTTTTTTCGGTTTTCTGTTCTGCTTTAAATGATTCCCGTGAGTGAGTTTCTAGGACAAATTTTGTTTCGATGAACCAACCGGTCAGTTATAAGCAACAAACAAGAATGAAGAAATCAAAATTATACAATTTTTTATTTCAAATGAAAATTTGGAATTTTATTCATTTTTTTTATAGGGCTCTAGGGCTATACGGACTCGAACCGTAGACCTTCTCGGTAAAACAGATCAAACTTATTATTATCAAAATGATCTGAACTGTTTCAAAGACCCAACATGCATTTTTTTTTGCATTGGGCTCTTTCATTAACTGATAGAAATATCAGCCAATCTGCCATATTTTTTCTTGACAGAAAAATAAGATAAGGAGATGGCTCCATGTGCTCTGATTCATTATTTGGGATTCTAATTCAGAGCACTACCAAAGTGTTTCAAAGGTGAAGTTATTTTGACGTAGGTCTGCCTTTGGCCTAGAATTTTAAGTTAAATGAAGTCTCTATCGTTCGGCTTAAAAAATCCAATATGAAACTTCATACACCTTCAAGTTCATAGGACGAAAAGAGATTTTTTGAGGGCCTTATACTCATTATGCCTAGCGTTGAATATACTGCTATTCACCTTATCAATATCTCAAGGCGGAGCCTGTTTGGTACCTACAAAGGGCACTCAAATAGGACCGAACCTCTCGTCAGGCTATTGTTCTCTTTTCTCTTAAAGTTATTATGGAGTAAGACATCGATTTCTCAATAAGATCCATTTTTTGGATTGTATGGTGGATTCCCCTGAAAAACATTGGCGCGCGTGTAAACGAGGTGCTCTACCAACTGAGCTATAGCCCTTAGTGCTTGTGATGCATATTTTATCATGTATATAATTTGTTGTCAAGATCAATATTCTATGATCCAACATCCGAAATTTTTGAGTGGTATTGGTTCGATTATTGTTGCTTATAAGGAATATGATATTTATAATCCATCGATAGGATGGGTTCCATTTGGTTCTCTTTAGGATAATAAGTGACCTACTTAACTCAGTGGTTAGAGTATCGCTTTCATACGGCGGGAGTCATTGGTTCAAATCCAATAGTAGGTAGAACTTATTAGATACCGGAGTCAACGGTATCTAATAAGTTTTTTGTCCCACCCTTATTTTTATAGATTTTTTATTTATTTCATTTTTGAATTGCGTTGTATCTAAATTGGATTCTGCTTGATTGGATTATGTCGAGTGAATCCAATCAAAATAGGGTTTAGAAACAGAACCTCTTTTGATTATTTGAACGCACCAACTAGTTATGAAATTGCATTGACAGCCTCGACTCTTGTCCTAGCTCGTCGAAGAGCTAGATTTG